CCAGAACATATATATTCTATGAGAATATAGATTGCTTTTTTAACAATGTTCTGTTTAAAATCGAAATGTTAGCTGGAATGTGATTGTTGTTTCTGATTTTTTTCTTCGATGAATCTTTCAAAAACTGAATCGAGATGCGGAAGAATCCAGATTCCCTATCTCGTATTTTCTACCCCCTAAATTAAACTAATTAGATTTAATTTTCTTTTTTGTAGATTTCTTTACTTTTCGTCAAGAGTGGGGTTTTGGTACTAATTTAATTCACTAAGTCTCTTAATTCTTAATCAATGAGTTAGGCTAAAATAGCAAAAAAAGGAGCAAAAACTGGACTTAATCTGGACTTGTTTGGCTTTGTGCCTAGACAGCTCGCATTTCGGAAAAATAAAAAAGACTAGGACACCCCCTTATTTTCTTTTGATTTATGCTGCATCAGTCCCATAGAATGGGGTAGATAGGAGTTAATCAGTAATGGGAAGGCGTTCATTTCAATATCTATAAAGGGTGACAATTGCTCAGTCTATTTGATCGAATTGATAGATACGAACACCTCCCCATTCTTTGTATTTTATCAATCAGATGAAAAAAAAGAATAAGAATTCAAACCTTACCTGACATTAATCTTTTTTTATCTATCTCATAACTCATAAACAAAATTGGATTTGTTGTTTGGTGTATTTATCTATTGTAAATCATTGAATGTAAATCATTGAAATCGTTGATGATTCACTTAAAAAAAAAAGACTTATTTTTTTTCCTAAGATGATCAAAAGTTATTTTTAACTATCAAATTTTCTTTGAATAATGATGTGATGTCGAAAAGAGAACTTTCTAAATTTATTCGAAAGTTAGAAAGAGAAATAGTTTTAATCATTCCTTTTAATCATTCCTTATAAACTGAATCTTTCTCTCCTATTAAGTCACGTGAAGATGCAGAATCAAAAAGAATTCATTTATTCGTCTTATTTTTTATTATTTATATATATTATATATTTTATTATTTATATATTTATATAAATAATTTAATAAATATATTAATTAATATATTAATATAATATGTTAGACAAATTAATATTAGCGATGGGCTCTTACTAAGAGACTTCTTCAGAAAAATCTTTATCCACCTATATCTATAGTATTATTTATATCCCTTTATATCTCTATACTATAGATTATGGTGTTTATACATCAGCCCAACCAATGACTATTCATGATTCCATAATTGAATCAATTCCATACCGGTTCTTAGAGGAATGTTATGGTAAAACTTCGTTTGAAACGATGTGGTAGAAAGCAACGTGCGACTTGAAGGACACGATCCGTTGTGGATTTGTACATCCACCATTTTATGTAGGAATGAAGGTGCTCTTGGCTCGACATCATTGGTTCTGTTTCACTAGAACCCCTCGCTTTTTGTTGTCTTGGAATGTAAATAGTCCATGATGGAGCTCGAGTAGAAAGTATTAATTTATTTCTCGGGGCAAGGGTCTAGGGTTAATGCCAATCAATAAAAAAATTGAAACAACTTCGTAAATATATCTTCGGTATGGAAATCGAAAGAATCCAATTCGAGCAAGTTAAAAATTCCAAAATTTCTTTGAATTGATCAAACTTTTTCGATCCAAAGTGTTTCACGAGGGAATCCATCGTCTTGTAGAATTCTTTCCTAGAAATCCCAAAAAGGGTATGTTGCTGCCATTTTGAAAGGATTAAAAAGCACCGAAGTAATGTCTAAACCCAATGATTTAAAATAAAACAAAGATAAAGGATCCCAGAACAAGGAAACGCCTTTTAATTGTCTTAATAACTGGATCAGACTGAAGAATCCGATTTTAAACGAGACAAACAAAAAAGGAGGAAAGACCGCTCAATAAATGAAATTGCCGAAAGATTTTCCTTTGAACTGTTTGAAAGTTATCCAACTTGAGTTATGAGAGTACGAATGGTTTCTTTTTCATTTTCAGGAAGAAAGAAGAAAAAAAAGGACTTACATCTTTAATTGATTTGATCATTTTATGGACCCAGTTGTCATTTCTTAGATAGAATTCCATACATACAGAGACAAAACCAAAACCTCGAATCAATCATTTTCTCGAGCCGTACGAGGAGAAAGCTTCCTATACGTTTCTAGGGGGGGTGTTGTTCATCTACATCTATCCCAATGAGCCGTCTATCGAATCGTTGCAATTGATGTTCGATCCCGAAGAGAAGGAAAAGATCTTCGGAAAGTGGGTTTTTATGATCCGATAAAGAATCAAACTTATTTAAATGTTCCTGCTATTTTATATTTCCTTGAAAAGGGGGCTCAACCTACAGGAACTGTTCAGGATATTTTAAAGAAGGCGGAGGTTTTTAAGGAACTTCGTCCTAATCAACCAAAATTCAATTAAGGAAATAAATTAAGGAAATACAAAAAAGGGGGGGTAGTGATTTGTATATAACTTTGTATGACTTTTCTCTTCTATTTTTTTGTATTTCCTCCCTTTCCTTTTCTATTTGTATT